CAAGTTCCAATGAAAACCACACAATTGAAGAAAATGTCCGAATTTGCTATTTAGAAAATCAATAAACTAAGGTTTTGTCGTTCTAGATATCAGATTCAACGGAAACAATTACAGCAGTAGGGGGGGGGGAAATCAAAAAACAAGTCGAGCAAAATTATACAAAGTTATATACAAGTTGCTACCCCCCCTCAGTCTTTCTTTAATTGAATTTCGTTTGATTAGACGGAAGTTACTTAAAAACTTCCGCTTTCTTTAAAAGATTCTGAACAGTTCCTGTGGGTTGAGCACCTTTTTCAAGGAAATATAGAATAAGAGGAACGTTTAAATAAGTTTGATTCTTCATTGGATCATAAAACCCCACTTTTCTAAGATCTTTTCCTTCTCTTCGGGATCGAACATCAATTGCAACGATTCGATAGACGGCTCATTGGGATAGATGTAGATGACCAACACCCCCCCTAGAACCGTATAGGAAGTTTTCTCCTCGTACGGCTCGAGAAAAATGATTTGCTTCGAAGTTTTGTCTATGTATGCAATTCTAATAAATTAAATGACAAATGGGCCTAGAAAATCAATTAGACTCTGATTTCAGTCTTTTTTCCTTCCTGAAAATGAAAAAGAAATCATTCGTACTCATAACTCAAGTTGGATAACTCTCAAATAGCTCAAAGGAAAAATCTTTAGTCACTTTCATTTATTGAGTGGTCTTTAACCCCTTTTGTTTTGTTTGTCTTTTGTCTCGTTTCAAATCCTATTTGGATTCTTTAGTCTGATCCAATTAGTGAGACTATCGAGACAATTAAAAAGGTCTTTCCTTGTTCTTAGATCCTTTATCCTTATTTTAAATCATTGGGTTTAGACATTACTTCGGTGCTTCTTAATCCTTTCAAAGTGGCAGCAACATACCCCCCTTTTGATTTCTTTCTATCAAAGAATCCTACGGACAGTTGATTCACGTGTGATACACTTTGAATCGAAAAAGTTTGCTAAATTCTAACAAGTCTTGCTTTTGAATTGGAAACTTGCTCGAATTGGATCCTTTCGATTTCTATATATGGAAGATACGTTTACGAAGTTGTTCCGATTAATTGGCATTAACCCTAGATCCTTGCCCCCGAGAAATGAATTAATCTTTTCTACTCGAGCTTCATCTTGGACTATTTACAACCCAACAAAAAATCGAGTGTAACAGAACAAACAATGTCGAGCCAAGAGCAGTCTCATCCTTAGATAAATCAAAAATGGTGGATGGAAAAATCCACAACGGATCGTGTCCTTCAAGTCGCACGTTGCTTTCTACCACATCGTTTCAAACGAAGTTTTACCATAATATTCCTCTAATTTGGAACCGGTATGGAATTGATTCAATTATGGAATCATGAATAGTCATTGGTTCAGTTGTACATAGACGTCGTAATCTAGGCTTTTTCTTCTATATATGATATGAAACGATTTTTCTGAAAAAGTCTTAGCAAGACAGCATCTTTCACATACATAAATAATATATAGATAATAATATATAGATAATAGCAAGAAATCGAAATATATAAACGAATAACTTTTTGAATCTGCATCTTCAAGTGACTCAACAGGATAGATTAAACGATTTCCTACTTTTTGAGTACCAAATAAAGATTCCACTTACAAGCAATCATTAAAAATATTTAATAAAAATAGTTCTAATTGAAATTGAAAAAGTTTTCTATTTAGACATCATTATTTAATTTGATTATTTAATTTGAAGAAAATTGGACAATAAGCATGACGTTTGATCTTCATAGGAAGATAAGTCTTTCTTTTTGAATTGACTCATCACTGATTTAATTTTAAATAGATAAAAGAAAAGAAAAACGAAATCCAATTTTTTTTCATGAGATGGATAAAAAAATGATCTAAGTTAAGATTTGAATCTTTATTCTTTTCGTCTGATTACGAAAATCAAAAAAATAAGGAGGGTTTTTCATATCTATCAGATAGACTGAAGAGTTGTCACTGTTATAGATATTCTATAATATAGAATTTAAATAATTTAAGGTATCAAAAATCTTTTTGACAAAAACCGAAAAATTATTGTCATTGAAATAGAACGATACATACCATATAAGCGAAACATTTCCTCATTTTATATATTTTAGATGATATATATTTATAGATTATAGATTTTGTTTAACATGGGATTAAGTAATATTTCACAATAATCGACTCTTATCATAAAGTGAATAAAAGGGTGATAGGGGAAATCACCCCTGCCTCAATTGTTCTGTAGATTTCCAATTTTTACTTAGAGCCAAACACGAAATACCTAAATAAAATGGGATTCAAAGAAAATATATCGGCTCCATAACATATTTCTATATGATATGTAACTTGATCATTTGTTAATGAGATTCGAACAGACACAGATATTAAAATGAATACGGATTTACTCCTATCCACTGACCTACTTCTTTCTATAGTCATAATGGAGCATAAAAAAATGGATATGTACTGGGACGGAAGGATTCGAACCTCCGAATGGCGGGACCAAAACCCGTTGCCTTACCACTTGGCCACGCCCCATTTCAATTTCTAATCTACACTAAGAAACAATAATATTGGTATTGGTTGTTTGTCAACTCCAGTCCAAATATCTCCAAATATCTATATATCTATAGAATAGATTGGTACTAGGATTTTGATACATATAGATATAGAATTCAACTTAATTTATTGATCATTACATAGAATTCAATTAAGATATTGTATGAAAATATGATTTCTTCTATTCTCCTTTGAGAATTGGAGGATTTTTGATTGGGTGGGTTCAAAGAAAAAGAAGGATTTTTTGTCTACCTTACTTACTTTCTTCCTTGTTCCTTATATCAAAAACTCAATCAAAATGCAATTATCTCCAAGAACAAAATGTCTGTTATGCTTAATATCGTTAGTTTGATCTGTATTAATTCTGCCCTTTATTCGAGTAGTTTTTTCTTCGGCAAATTGCCTGAAGCATATGCTTTTTTGAATCCAATCATAGATGTTATGCCAGTCATACCTGTGCTTTTTTTTCTCTTAGCTTTTGTTTGGCAAGCTGCTGTAAGTTTTCGATGAGATCCTTAATAATAATATCTTAGAAAATGCATGATTTCTTCGAGAAAAATTCTAACAATTGAGAAAATCAGATAAGTTTTAGAGTATGAATCCTAGATTAGCACACTGAAATTCTTGGATAGTCGCCATAAATCCGGCTTACCCCCATTTCCTCATTTTTGACCCCCTTTCCAGTGAAAGACCCTAACCCCATTAGGGTCTCCCACAATATCGAATTTGGAGTGGTGTCAAAATAGGATATGTGGTAGAAAAATGGAAGATCTATTCTCTTTTTTTTTTCCAAAAAATCATCTTGGAGATTGTGTAATGCTTACTCTGAAACTCTTCGTTTATACCGTAGTGATATTTTTTGTTTCTCTCTTTATCTTTGGATTCCTATCTAATGATCCGGGGCGTAATCCTGGACGTGAAGAATAAAATCCAAAGGGTTTTCCTTGGGAAATTTTCAAATTTTCTTAGGATTTTATCTATTCCACACGCTTAACTAAGATTTTCAAAATTGAAAAATAAAATAAAGCAAGTCATTAACGGAAACGGAAAGAGAGGGATTCGAACCCTCGGTACAAATAACTCGTACAACGGATTAGCAATCCGACGCTTTAGTCCACTCAGCCATCTCTCCCAATTGCAAAAGATAATTACTACATTACATTACACATAATGTAAGGAGTCTTTCTCGCTCTTTTTTCTCTATTCTAAACTAAAAGAGGGGCTCGAGCCCGCCACTAATCGAACTAAAGAAAAATAAGGAAGACCTCCTTGTGTTGATTTTGTTCGAAAGGCCCTTGTTATTCTGATGGCCTGGCCTGGTCAGTACCTAGCCGGGCCTTTTTTTTTTGTTCTAACGAATTATAGATAAATAATGATTTATCTGATATCTGATTTGAAAACACAAATATTTGTTTTTTTTTTATTATATTATTATATTTTTTATTATATTATTATATTCAATTGAATATTTTATATTCAAGCAACAACAAAAAGAATAAAAACTGTTTCCATTTTTTTTCTTGTTATATTTTATTTTTTATTTCATTTTCCGAACTAAAAAAGAAACTATAGATTCTGGACAATGCATTTTTCTGTTATGATTGTAGTGTTTTTTTCGATCCGTATCTATCTTCTTTCAACAAAAAAGAAAACTTTAGTTATTTAATTTCAATTAAATGAAGCCTCTTTTCCGAATCTCATTAAATTTTTATCTACCCACGAAAAAGTTCAACACTCCAAGTTTGATGATCCTATCTTGATCATGCTCAATTATCTTGTTCGACAAAAGCTCCATTTGTATACAATAATCATATTGTAGCGGGTATAGTTTAGTGGTAAAAGTGTGATTCGTTCTATTAGCCCTTTAATAGTTAAAGGGTCTTTCGGTTTTATTCATATTCCGATCAAAAACTTTATTTCTTAAAAGGATTTAATCCTTTACCTCTCAATGATAAAGTCGAGAAAAAAATACACATTCTCGTGATTTGTATCCATGAGTCACTTATAAATTGAAAAGTTGGATTATGAAATTGCGAAACATAATTTTTGAATTGGATCAAGACTTCCAATTGAATAAGTATGAGTAAAGGATCCATGGCTGAAGATAAAAAGTCAATTTCCAATCGTAACTAAATCTTCCATTTTTTTTTTGGATGTCTAAAGAAAGAAATTGAAGCAAAATAGCTATTCAACGATGTCTTTGGTTTACTAGAGACATCGTCATATTATATTGTTTTAGCTCGGTGGAAACAAAATTCTTTTCCTTAGGATCCTCTCAAATAGAAATAGAGAACGAAGTAACTAGAAAGATTGTTAGAATCACCTTCTTCTAGAAGGATCATCTAGAAAGCAATTCATTTTGTTTGTATTCAGACAAAAAGCTGACATAGGTATTATGGGTATAATTTTGTTCATTTTGT